TCATTCATATTAGATTATTGGGTAGGTACAACCAATCAATTCTAACTAGAATCTAACTAGAAAGCGATCAAAATAGAAAATTTTTCATCATAATAAAAGCAGGATCTTTCCTTCTAGGCTGGGGGGATAAAGAGAAAATTGTTTTCTTACAAAAACGAAAAAAAAAATTCTATTTCTATTCATGTTTGCAAAAACAATGTTTTCTTCTTTTTCTGATTATCTATTTATACTATACCGACCGGATTAAATCAAGAAATTAGAAATTATAATGAATTGACTGAGCGAGGGGTCTATATTTTATGGTTAATGGATATCTTTAGATCATGATTCTATCTATTTAGACTATGATTCCATATCAGAAGAATTCTCAAATTGCTTTATAGGCCAGTTTTAGAGTTATCAAAAAAACCCTTATCCTATCTATCTATTCTATTAAAAATAGAAATAGATAAAGAATTTTTTTATAGTTGATTGTATAGTGTATACACGTAAATATACAACACAAAAAAATGGGCGGTTATTCTATTTTCATCATACAATGATTCTTTTTCTTCTTTGTATCATAATTCAACCAACTGAGGTTATTCTAAGCTGTAACTTCAATCAAATAAGAATAGTTTCTTTCATTGGTAGACTATTCCAGTAAAGTAAGATGGAATCGAATCCGGTTCCCATATTGATTTCTTAGTTCTTATCAATTCTTTTTTTGAATATTGAATTTTTTAAGATCGAATAGACTGACCATTTTTTTCTTTTTTTCATGAGAATGAATATGTTTTTATGTTATTTCGTACTGTAGAATTCTTTTCCTTGGGGGATCATTTTCCCGCGAGAAGTAATGAGAACAATGATAGAATGGATTGCTACCTATGTCTAGATCGCGGATAAATGGAAATTTTATTGATAAAACCTTTTCAATTGTAGCCAATATCTTATTACGAATAATTCCGACAACTTCAGGAGAAAAAGAGGCATTTACCTATTACAGAGATGGTGCGATTTGATTTTTTTTATTACTCTCAGTCTTACGAGAAAAGAAATACACACGATTCGTGATCGGTAAAAAAAGAAAATAAAAAAATCTACGCTTGTTGAAGGTAAAGTTTGGAAATAGAACAATTCCTTCTGTCGTGTATCCTCGATTAATGCAGCCTCAGATGCTATGTTTCAATTCTCGATTCTAGTATTGAGCGAAAGGTTATACCTATGGTTCGGTATTACAGGTCAATCCTAGTCCACTAATACCAATAGGCAGCAGAGGGGAAGAAGCACTACACCTAGGAATCAACAACACTAAAACTTTGTTATAAATTATCCCTTTCTTTAGCAGGCTTGGGACTAAAAGAATGGTTGGGACAACAAACATCCATCTCGTTTGTATTTTGGATACCCGTATAACCATCGAAGGCTGTTGAAGTGACTTATTTCTGGAATTTGGGAAGCGTTGAGAACAAAGAAATTGTTGGAGTTATCATTTCTCTCTAGTACCAATACGTTTGATGTTAAGAAAAGATCTCTTGCAGGAAGGTTGGCTAGAGATTTCTTGTAAAAACACTAGCCCTACTCAGTTCATAATGAGAAGTTTTTCATCTTCTTTATTTTATCATTTTATCATTATGCACATAAGGGAGGAGCCGTATGAGATGAAAATCTCATGTACGGTTCTGTAACGGAGATTCTTTGAATTGAATGACGACCGTAACGGATGTCAGCCCAATCCGAAGGAAATTATGCGGAAGCTTTACAGAATTATTATGAAGCTATGCGACTAGAAATTGATCCCTATGACCGAAGTTATATACTCTATAACATAGGACTTATCCACACAAGTAACGGAGAACACACAAAAGCTTTGGAATATTATTTTCGAGCGCTCGAACGAAACCCATTCTTACCACAAGCTTTTAATAATATGGCCGTGATCTGTCATTACGTGCGACTATCTCCACTATAGAAAGAAAAAAGTAAAGAAAGATCAAATTCACTAGTAAATACTATAAAAAAGGGCTTTCTACATAAGCATCGTCTAAAACAACGATTTTTATTAGCTGTAGAAAAGAAAGAAACTTCATAGAAGTTGAAATATGAAGAAATAGATATGCCTAGCTATTTTAGTCTATGGGTAAAGTATCTAATTGATAGAGTAAGCACCGTAAAGATCAATTAGCGAGGTTTTGGCCGATACAATAAGAACTGCTTACTTATGTCATGATGTGAGACAAACGTTAGTAATCAACTTATGTAATAGAGTTGATCCACTAAGGTATTGAGCAGCGGTGTAGGATCAGATCCCAAAGATAGTAAGTCTTTCCTTTCGAAAGTCTTTTTCAAAAATTCTATATAATCTAAATTTCTATATGATATGAAACTGAGATAGTTACCTTTCAGAAAATTCTAATGATAGGCGAAATGTCTATGTTTTATTCTTCTGAAGGTGGGAGAAAAGATAAAACTAAAATAAACCGGATTTTTAATCCAAACTTAAGATTTAAGTTTGAAA